GTTTAAAAGCAGAAAAAGATTTTGATTTATTAACGTTTATAAGATAGAACGGAAAGAAGTCCGGCTACGAGGTCTGAGTATTAAGTATGAATCATAGTTCGAATACTTTGTGATCTATTTGATCTATGTCGTGCTCCAGATACTCGAATGAATATCCGACGAAGTAAAACCATCTTGATAAAGATGACAGACGCCATTCTCTGTACTATCCATAGGGTCAATTCTAACAAGTCACACACTCATATTCCGGAAATATACAATGCAGAAAAAAAATTTCGCGGTCGAACTACCAAAGGAGAATAGGCTAAAATGGTTAGACCTACATACTTTACTTTTTTGTATCGAGCTAAAAGCTAGAACTTCAAGATTCTTCTCAGTCTAATTCACTGAAATTCCATCCAGTAGAACAGAAGAATTATAAATCTCCAAAATAATAGATAGGAATACCGCAAATAGAGCCATTGCAACACCCATCAAAGGGGTCGTTCCCCATCCAGGAGCTACTTTACCATATTCGGAATTCAATGGTTTCAATAACTTCCCTACAGTAGTGCTTCTTGGACCAGATCTAGAACTATCCTCAACCGTTTGTGTAGCCATAAATCTTATTTTGTATTCATTACGATCTGTTGACTTTGTATACCATTCCGTTGTAAATAAATGATCTTAGCATAGATCCATTGTGGTCTTTCAATTCTATAATAATGGAAACAGCAACCCTAGTCGCCATCTTTATATCTGGGTTACTTGTAAGTTTTACTGGGTATGCTCTATATACTGCCTTTGGGCAACCCTCTCAACAACTAAGAGATCCATTCGAGGAACACGGGGACTAGTTGACGTAATCAGCCTCCAAATATTTGGAGGCTGATTACGTCAATAAAGAGAATGAAAAATTATTTCATTTTTTAGTTGAAATTTTAGGTGGTTCCCGAAAAAAAATAGCGAAAAAAATTATCCCTAAAGTGGATACTAAGAGAAATGTATAAACCAATGCTTCCATAAATTTGATCGTGGTTTACAATTATAGCTTTCATACCTGTTTTGTTTACTTGGGAGTATCCCTCTGGATAAAGAAAAAAAGTCAAAGAAACGGCAACCATTTAAATCAAGATTCCTACAGTACCCTACCTAATTAAATAAAATCGCAAACAGAAACTAGAAGAAAAAAAGCAATGTTGCATCAGACTGCTTGTCTTTTTGTAGTTGGATCCCCAAGTTTTTGGAATGCCCCAAATTCCACTTGAGCATCCAAATCTGGATCAATACCAGCAAAAACATCTCTGAAGAGGGTTCTAGCACCATGCCAAATGTGTCCAAAGAAGAAAAGTAGAGCAAACGAAGCATGTCCAAACGTAAACCAACCTCTTGGACTGCTACGAAAAACACCATCGGATTTCAAAGTCGCACGATCTAATTCAAAAATCTCACCCAATTGAGCCCGTCTAGCATATTTTTTCACAGTTGCGGGATCACTATAACTCACTCCATTGAGTTCACCACCATAAAACTCAACAGTTACACCTACTTGTTCGACACTATATTTTGATTCTGCCCTTCTAAAAGGGACGTCGGCTCTAACAATTCCGTCTCCGTCTACCAAAACAACCGGAAATGTTTCAAAAAAAGTAGGCATACGGCGTACAAAAAGTTCACGCCCTTCTTTATTTCTAAAGACGGGGTGTCCTAACCATCCAACAGCTATTCCATCCCCATTGTCCATTGAACCCGCTCGGAATAACCCCCCTTTTGCTGGATTATTACCAATATAATCATAAAAAGCTAATTTTTCAGGAATTTTAGACCAAGCTTCTGATAAACTTTGATTTTCAGCCAGTCCAGCACTAACTCTTCGATATATTTCTTGTTGAAAGTATCCCTGATCCCATTGATAACGAGTAGGACCAAATAATTCGATGGGAGTAGTTGCAGAACCATACCACATAGTTCCAGCAACAACAAAAGCTGCAAAAAAGACAGCAGCAATACTACTGGAAAGGACGGTTTCAATATTGCCCATACGTAATCCTTTGTATAGACGTTGAGGCGGACGAACACTAAGATGGAATAGGCCCGCTAATATACCCAACGTCCCTGCTGCAATATGATGAGAGGCTATTCCTCCCGGAACAAAAGGGTCAAAACCCTCCACGCCCCACGCCGGGTTTACGGGTTGGACCTTTCCGGTTAGTCCATAAGGGTCGGATACCCATATTCCAGGACCATATAATCCTGTTACATGAAATGCGCCAAAACCAAAGCAAGCCACTCCTGAAAGAAATAAATGAATTCCAAAAATCTTGGGCAAATCCAAAGAAGGTTTTCCTGTACGTTCATCACAAAAAATTTCTAGATCCCAATATACCCAATGCCAAATAGCTGCCAAGAAGCACAAGCCAGAAAACACGATATGTGCTCCGGCTACCCCTTCGTAACTCCAAAGACCCGGATTCGTTATAGTCCCTCCTGTAATATTCCAACCGCCCCACGAATTGGTTATTCCTAAACGAGTCATGAAAGGTATAACGAACATACCTTGTCTCCACATTGGATCAAGAACGGGGTCGGAGGGATCAAAAACTGCTAATTCATATAGAGCCATCGAACCGGCCCAACCAGCAACTAGAGCAGTATGCATTATATGAACAGAAAGTAAACGACCGGGATCATTCAATACAACAGTATGAACACGATACCAAGGCAAACCCATGGAAATACCCCTTTATCAACGAAAAATAGACACTATGTAACTTTATTGCATTGGAAAAAACTATGCTACGTACCCCCCCTTTTTAGGTAATTATTTCGGAGAAAGGATTAATATTTGTTCTATTCTGTTAGTAATAATGGAACAATTCTATTCATAGGAAAAAAGGGAAGCGGATCTATTCTATATCCGATAAGTACCAATACGCAATGGGGGTGAATCCTATTTTATATGAACCAAGAGAGCTATTGTTGTTGATCATTCAGAAGCCCGTTCGTAAAAAATTTCCTTTATTTTTATTCATTCTCTCTTACTTTACTTTTATTTTATATTTTATTTTAGCTTATTCAACTTATGTATTAAATATCATTAATTTAAATATGATTAATAAAGTAGGAAAAAAGGATAATAGTATTAAAAACCGAAACCTCAATCTTACGTTTCCACATCAAAGTGAAATAGAGAACTTCATTCTCTTTTTTTTTCATTTCATGCCTATTGGCGTTCCTAAAGTACCTTTTCGAAGTCCTGGAGAAGGAGATACATCTTGGGTTGACATATAGTGCGACTTGTCAGATATATTGGGCTATATGGGATTTCCCCATTTTCTCCCTCGATCGAGATATCCTCTGTTTCGTTCAAAAAGATTGATTGAATTATCAAAAATTTGTAACGCGAAGCGCAAAAAATAAAGTGGAATTAAATGCAGGGAGTATTTCGGTTGATATTAGATTATCAAATTTTTTTATGGTTTACGTGATCGGACTAATAAAATGAAGTATCCAGGCTCTGTTTAGCAAAAACCCAATTGATAATTAATATCTAATATTTTTATAATTACTACTTAATATGATATGCAAAATTATGATAAAAAATTCTATAAAAAAAATTGAAACAGGGTGATCTAAAACTGTTGCTCAAATCAAATAATATAATTCAAAATTTGTTGACTATTTGACAGAAGACATGTGAAAGAAATGAATTGAAAAAAAAAAGAAGGAGTAGTAAAAAAAGACGCGGTATTTGGTTCATTTGTCCTATATGTGCAAATCAAAATCGGGCAAATTTTTCCTTTTACTCGGGGTAGAGCATAAACCTAAAAAATGGAATAAAAAAAGGAAGAAGCCCGTTCAGGAACAAGAAAAAACCATCGCCATTTCAACTGAATCTCGATGAAAAAAAAATATCAATGAATCAAGTGAGTCTGACAGGCTTAATCAATCGTTTTATTATAGGATTATAATATCTAATAAAAGGCGCCAAAACAGAATTTTTCTTTTACTTTTGGGAGCAAGCCCTTCCATTATAAGTTAGAAAGAAAAACCTTCTATGAAAAAAGGGGAGGTTAGAATCGACACATTGATTTTTTCACAATTTTTGTTGAACCGTATGCATCAAAAGGTGCCTGTACGGCTCCTAAGGAATAAAATTTTATCCTAATCAACCGACTTTATCGAGAAAGATTATTTTTTTTAGGCCAAGAGGTTGATACCGAAATCTCGAATCAACTTATTAGTCTTATGATATATCTCAGTATAGAAAAGGATACCAAAGATCTTTATTTGTTTATAAACTCTCCTGGTGGATGGGTAATATCTGGAATGGCTATTTATGATACTATGCAATTTGTGCGACCTGATGTACAGACAATATGCATGGGATTGGCCGCTTCAATAGCATCCTTTATCCTGGTCGGAGGAGCAATTACCAAACGTATAGCATTCCCTCACGCTTGGCGCCAATGAGTTTTTTTATTTTCGAGAAAAAAATACTATGCCTTCGCCATCGGAAATATGAATTAGTTAAGTAATAATAGCATGGCACTTCGAATTCGATATGAAATTTTTTAGATTAAAAAAAATGAGATTATATATTGAAAGAGTAGTATGAGATAACGAAGGGGTATTTCAAATGATATCTTACCTATTCGGGCACATTTCAGCGTCACAAACTTTGTTTTCACACCGGAAGCTTATTGACAAAATTTATATATAAAAAAAGACACTTTGGGATTGCTGAATCATAGACGAATCAAAAAAATGATATATAAAGCAACGGAACCATCATAGTATTTTTTTAACTCCTAAAAAAAAGAAGGATGGTAATTGGATGATTTCTGGATCTGCGTATAATACAACCTATATTTTGTTTTCTTTCGCCAAAAGGAAAGGTAAAAAAAATCAATTCCATTGTGGAGCCGTATGCAATGCACAAAAAAAGCCTGTACGGTTATTCAATTTTTTCTATTTTTTTTGTTTTGGTTATCCCACCTCATTCTGCGAAATAGAAGAACCTTTTCTATTATATCATCAGGGTAATGATCCATCAACCCGCCAGTTCGTTTTATGAGGCACAAACGGGAGAATTTATCTTGGAAGCGGAAGAACTACTAAAACTTCGCGAAACCATCACAAGGGTTTATGTACAAAGAACGGGCAAACCTATATGGGTTGTATCCGAAGACATGGAAAGGGATGTTTTTATGTCAGCAACAGAAGCCCAAGCTCATGGAATTGTTGATCTTGTAGCGGTTCAATAAAAAATAGGAGCGATTTCATGCAAATCTACAATTTATAATTTTATATCTTTTTCAATTAAAGGTTTCGTTTCATATTCTCTTCAATATTTTTTTGATATTGAAGAGAATCTTGAAGAGAAGTAATTCAGAATTAGCCGGTTAGAACTAATCTAAACCAGCCCATTATTTATATGATTCCGTATGCCAACCATTAAACAACTTATTAGAAATACAAGACAGCCAATCCGAAATGTCACGAAATCCCCAGCGCTTCGGGGATGCCCTCAGCGACGAGGAACATGTACTCGGGTGTATGTGCGACTCGTTTAGATCATAGACTGAGACACAAAAAGGAAATTCTTTTTGAAATATCAAGGATCAGTACTTGTGAATAAAATAGAATGGAGTTGCTCCATTCATTATTTAAAAACTATAGATCGTTCATATATTCTATTGTATCTGAAACTTATGGTTTACATTGGTGCAAATCCAATCAACTCCATTTTTTAGAAAACCCCCAATGATAACAAATGATTATCCATTAAGCGGGGGAAATTCCATTTTTTAGAAAAAAGATTCCACTTTTGAAAGAAAAGAACGGACTAACAGGGTAAATGACCAAATCAATTTTAAAAATGAAATACCGTTACTGTATAAAGTGGATCTCATTGTGAAAGACCTATTACTGAAATATTCATGGGGTAGAGCCAAAGAATGTGAATTGTACAAGTTACCAATAGTATTGATTAATTAAAAGAAGGAGCTCCGGTGTATAGAGAGGACCTCACCGTTTTAGAAGTAACCATAGAAACGATGGAACGCACTATTTATCCAATTCTATTTACTACTTTTTGTAGTTATTCTATTTTTTTATATCAAGTATCAAGGCAATTTATCCTTTCAAAGCAAAGGAAAATACCTAGCAAAAAATAGTGGTGGGGAAGGTTAGAGTAGCAAAAGCCATTGGAATTTTTTTTTATACATTGGAATAATTCGTTTGGTTATTAATAGACTAGTAAAGGGTAAAAGAATAACTAAAAAAAGAATTAGTTATTCATCAAAGTTTGATTTATTCAATGACTAGAATTAAACGCGGATATATAGCTCGGAGGCGTAGAACAAAACTTCGTTTATTTGCATCAAGCTTTCGAGGGGCTCATTCACGACTTACACGAACTATGACTCAACAAAGAATAAGAGCTTTAGTTTCGGCTCATCGGGATAGGGGTAAAAGAAAAAGAGATTTTCGCCGTTTATGGATCACTCGAATAAATGCCGTAATTCACGAAATGGGGGTATTCCATAGTTATAACCAATTCATACACAATCTGTACAAGAAGCAATTACTTCTTAATCGGAAAATACTTGCACAAATAGCTCTATTAAATAGGAGTTGTCTTTATACAATTTCCAATGACATAAAAAAATAAGGGGATTGGAAGAAATCCACGAAAATATTTGAAATAGAGTTCTAAGGAGAATGAGCTCGGGGAAGGTAGAGTAGAAATTAGTATTATAAAAAAAAGTCGTCAAAACAAAACGAGAGTATATAGTCGCTAAAAAACGAGTTATTCTTTTTCTTTTCGACGATTCTTTTCTTTTTTTTTTTTTATGACAGACACAGACGTAACAATCAAATTTTGATTCTTGATTGGATTTTTCGAACAAAATATTAATCTCTTTTTTAATTCCTTCAAATTGAAATTGTTATTCAATTGAAGAATAAGTCTATTTTTTTCTGGTTCTAAGGCTAGTAGTTCTAGGGGTCGACTCACTTCTTTCAAATTGTTTCTGATTATTAAGAAAAGGTAACAAAGATAAAATACGAGCTTGTTTTATAGCAATAGTGATTAATCGTTGTTGTTTTAAAGTCACTCTATTCACCCGTCTAGATAATATTTTTCCTTGTTCACTAATAAATCGACTAATTAAACTCATGTTTCTATAATCAATTCGATCCCCCGATTGGATCGGGGGCAAACGCCTACGAAAAGATCGCTTGGATTTAGTAAAAAGTCGCTTAGATTTATTCATAATTTTTTTATTCCTTATCTTGAAAATCCTATTTTGATCGGATCAAAATAAAAACGATTTCTATTTCTATATAGGATAGAGTTTCTATATAGAATTAAGAATATCGGATTAGATTTCTTTCTATTGATTTATTTGTTTATATTTATATATATGTAATAATATATAGATACTAGCATTATTCTTGTTCTTAAAATAAAAGTTGACATACAAGCACTCAATTTGATCTATTTCTTGATTTCCCCGTGAATTGTATGTTTATAACAATAGGGACAGAATTTTCTCAATTCCAATCGACTAGGGGTGTTATGCCGATTCTTTTGAGTAATATATCTGGAAATTCCCGCTGATTCTTTCTTAATATCATTTCGAACACAACTGGTACATTCCAAAATAATTGTTACTCGAACATCTTTACCCTTGGCCATGAAACCTCCTTTGGATTTATGATTCACCTCAATCTTCTATTTTAATTTTAGGATCCAGAAAGAACAAGAACCAAAAAAATAGAAGCTGTTAACTAAAAAAAATTCTGAAATATTTTGTTGCAATGAATATTAATTAGTAATTAAATAAAAATCAAATAATAAGCAATACAATGATTTTGTTAAAACTATATTTAAAATCTTTGTACAGTATTTTTTTTAAGTATCTCATAGGATACTCTTTCCCTAGCAACACTTTTTTTTCGTTCTATTACTAATTTAATTGGATCCTGAACCCTCATTTTTATGACCTTTAGCCCCCCCACTTTTTCTAATTCATTATAAAAAAAGAATTAGAAAAAATGGGGGGGGAGAATTAGTCCCCGATCGTTGATTGTATCTCTAAATTTTTCACCCCTTTCTGATGTTAATAACTAGAATGAAAAAAAAGGAAATGTTAATGCATCTGGAAATAAACGATTAATCTCTATTAATAAACCTGCTAACGAACCGAACCATAGAGTACTTAGTACCGGTGCTACGGAAAGATATGTTTTTAGATCTCGCATTTGAAATCCTCCTTCTTTCTTCTTTATTGTATTACATTATATATAGTAATATATATAACTACAGATGTACATGTAGTTAAGAAGTTCTTGTATTTGTATACGTAACTTCCGCCCCCCCCCCACACTTTCAAAATTAGAATTGAAATATTGTCTACTAGAACGATCTTATAGATTCCATTTTCAAATGGAAACGCCTTTTTATGTCAAATTGAAATTGAGAGAATTATCGTAAAAAAAAGTCAATTTTTTAATTATATCTTTGTTATCTGATATGAGAAAAAAAGAAGAAATGAATTTGATATACCAATAAAAACGAAGAAGGATGTGGAAAACAAGACAGGAATTCTCTACAATGACACTGTAAACCAATTGAAAGGGATGTAGCGCAGCTTGGTAGCGCGTTTGTTTTGGGTACAAAATGTCACGGGTTCAAATCCTGTCATCCCTACCTATTACTGCTCTTCTGAGCAGTAACGAGGTATCTATTTTGATCTATTTTTTTTAATAAAATTGGACATACATATAATTCTGAAATTTATGATATACTATGATATAGTATATACGTACAAAATCAATTCGGATTAAAGAATGTCCTCTTTATAGCCTTTTCGTTTTTTAGAAAAAAACAAGAAAAACGCTCTTAGTTCAGTTCGGTAGAACGTGGGTCTCCAAAACCCAATGTCGTAGGTTCAAATCCTACAGAGCGTGATTTCACTCTTGTTTATTAGATTGTGTCAAAATTACACTGTTCGCAAATTCTTGAGCAGCAATGTGAATTAGACCTCCCGCATATGAAAGCAAGAAGGAGGTCAGTAAAAAAAACGAGATGTTAATTAATCAAAAGTCCAACTGATCACCACGTCTGTATTGTAAATAAGCAGTTACGAATAATCCAGCCAAAGTAATAGGAATTAGACCTAAGACGATTCCAAATAAAAAAACTTCAATCATTTGAATTTTCTTTTGTTTTCATTTTTGAAAGGGACAAAAGAGAGGTACTATCTATTCCTAGCTCTTAATCTGTATTGCCGATGAATCTCAATGACCAAAATTGGGTAATTAACACGGTAAGGAACTATCGAAGATATGAAATACCACCGAAATCCTTTTTTATAAAAAAATCTGCATTCAATTAATTTCAAATAAGTCGTATTTTGCTTAGCCCAATAAATAGAACTGAGGTTATAGTTAAAGCTGCTAATAGAAAACCGAAATAACTAGTTATAGTAGGCATGAAGGGACTCAATAAAATATGTTTTTTTATACATATGTTTCTAAAGTACTTCCCTAAGTTTCAATTTAATTTTTTTTTTAAGAAATAGAGAAAGATAACTAATTCCAAGAATTCAAAAAAGTCAATTGAAATTTTTTGAATTATCAATCATTATAGGTGGTATGAACAAAAATGGAGAAAGATAAAAAGAACTCAATTCATCGTCTTTGGCATCTGCACTCTCTCAGGATTCAGAATTGATGTAACTGATTAATTGAAAAACTCTTTAAGAAATTAATCAGAAAAAAAATAATATATAAAAAAAATAACTCTATTATCTAACTTCAGTCAAAACATATAACTTTTTTTGAATGAATATGTAAAAATTTGAAAATTAAGTTGTTTAATTCTTTTTTTTTTTTAAGTGACCTTAGAACCTAGAATACGCTCCTTTCTACTTTATTAAAATGGAATTTACTTAATTACATTTGAACTCATTAGATTAAATATTAGAGCCGTTTTCAATCTATCGAATGA